GGAGAAAGAAAGGATGAATTCCACTTTCACTTTAAAGAGACATATAAAGATAGCCCAGTTTACGAGGATTCTTATCTTGATGGGTATCAAGATAATTGGGAATTGGGAAAACTTAAAGAAGAAAAAAATCTATTTGATTTTCGGCTTGAAAAACCTCTTATTACTTTTCTCTTCAATTATAAACGACGGAATCGTCCATTTCGATATATAAAAAATGATCTATTAGAAATAGAAAATATAGAAAATGAATAAAAAGATTGATACATAAGATAAATAAAAAAATAGATAAGATGAGACCCGCCCACCTCCTATATATTTGATCCCTTCTCCTATAAAGAAACTGGAAAGGCCGACCCCATTTGTAATACCATCAATTATATGTCTATCAAAAAACTTAATTAGTTCGGCTAATCTTCTTATACCCACAGTGAAAATATTAGTATAAAAAAGATCTATGTAACCACGATTATATGACCAATTGTATATTACATTTTTTATTTGGTCCAAAAAAATTCTCTTCGGACTCACCTTTACAAATGAATTCATCAAGTCAAAATTTTGGAGAGATGAATAAACAGATCCATATAAAATGGATGATATGAATAGTCCAAAAACTGCTATACTTACTGAAAAAACTACATTTGTCAAAACATCATCCCAATCTGCGGAATCAGTAGAATTTGGGCGGAAAAATTTTGTAGATGGAATTAACCATTTAGATAATATATCAAAATGGATTTCTCCTTGAGAAAAATCAATTCCTATTAATCCAACGAATAAAGTAAACAATACTAATAAAAGCAACGGAAATAGCATAGTATTGTCCGATTCGTGAGGATAAGTGGAAGTGTATTTATTTCTAAAATAAGTACTAAAATGTCGTATTCTATTTTCATCAATTTGATATGTATCATTTGAAAAAAACGATACGCTATTATTCATTGTTGGTAAAAGTAAATTTTCATTGATTACTATAGGTACTTCTTTTCCCCATAAGGATATTGAATAAAGGGAATTCCTTTTTGTGCTACTGTAATTTTGAAAATGAACGCGCAAATATCCATCAAAAGTCAGTAAATACATCCGAAACATATAAAATGCGGTTAATCCTGCTGTAAAGGAAGCTATTATTGCGAAAATTGGTGAATATAACCAGCTATCCTTAAGAATTTCATCTTTGGACCAAAAACAAGCAAGAGGTGGAATACCACAAAGAGAAAGTGTACCTAATAAAAAAGTAATTCTCGTAATTGGAACATATCTTGTCAAACCGCCCATAAGAACCATATTCTGACTTTTCTCTGGTGAATATCCAACAATAGGTTCCATTGAATGAATAATGGATCCGGATCCCAAAAACAATAAAGCTTTCGAATAGGCATGAGTAATTAGATGGAATAAAGCAGCTCGATAAGAACCTATACCTAGAGCTAACATAATATAACCCAATTGAGACATTGTAGAATAAGCTAAACTTCTTTTAATGTCTTGTTGAGCAAGAGCCAAAGTAGCTCCTAATAGGACTGTTATTATGCCTATTAAAGAAATAAAATGCATTATATAAGGTATAACTATGAAAAAAGGAAGAAACCGAGCTACAAGAAAAATGCCTGCAGCCACCATAGTAGCTGCATGTATAAGAGCTGAAATGGGAGTAGGTCCTTCCATGGCATCAGGTAACCATATGTGAAGGGGGAATTGTGCGGATTTTGCAATTGCACCGATGAATAAAAAAGAGGCACACAGAGTAACAAATACGGAATTTACTCCATTATTATGAATCAAATTATTAACTATTTCGAACAAATCCCGAAATTCGAAACTACCTGTTATCCAATAAAGACCTAAAATTCCTAATAATAAACCAAAATCCCCTATACGATTTGTTACAAAAGCCTTTTGACAAGCACTTGCTGCAATTGGTCGTGTGAACCAAAAACCTATTAATAAATATGAACACATTCCTACGAGTTCCCAAAAAATATAAATTTGTATCAAATTGGAACTAGTAACTAATCCCAACATAGAAGTATTGGAAAAACTCATATAAGAAAAAAATCTCAAATATCCTTGATCGTGAGACATATAATTGTCACTATAAATAAAAACCATGATTCCAACAGTAGTAATTAATATTGACATAATGGAAGTAAGTGAATCAATCAAGTGTCCGAATTCTAAAGAAAAATCATTATTAATGGTCCAAGACCATAGATATTGATAGATAAAATTTCCATTTATTTGCTGAATCGACAAATGGGCTGAAAACACCATAGCTATACTTAACATCAAAACACTCGGAAAAGCCCACATACGACGAATACTTTTTGTTGCTGTCGGAATAAGCAGAAGTCCAAATCCCATTGACATAGTAACTGGAAACGGAAGAAAAGGTATTATCCATGCATATTGATATGTATGTTCCATAAAAAACAAATTTATATTTTTTCTTATAATTTTTCCGATTCACCAATTCTTATCTCTTTTCTCTTTCAAAAAGAACAATAATAAAAGAAATCAACAAAAAAATATGAAAAATCTCAAATATTTTATTTTTGTAATTATTCTTATTTTTTCAAAATATGTAAGTTGAAAAATTACAATTTGTTAGTCAAACGAAATTACTAGGTAAAATTGATTACTTAGTTATTAACTTAACTTTCATTAAATATGAAATTAACTAAAGAAAGATATATATTAAGATATGGAATATGCTATTTTACATTTTTCTACAACTATACTACCTTTTTATTCTGTCGATTAATATGATTTTTAAATCATATTTTTATAGTATAATAGGGAAAACGATTACACCAAAAGAGTACTTTATTTAAATATGGATCGTAGCATGCATCAATAAATAGACTCAAAAAAAAGAAAAAGAAACTATTGTCAGGTAATAGAATGTTTTGTTTAACGGATTAGTTATTAGTTGAAATTTGAATTCAAATAAACGCAGCACTCTGAACTTAATAATCAATTATAATTATATAGTAGTCAAAATTCCTTTGAAAGTTGTGCCTACCTTATTTTATAATATTTTTTCCTAGTATATATATTTTATATACGTGCGGATCACAATATATATTTATATAAATAAAATAATTTAATTTATTTGTAAATTATAGTATATAAAAACTATTATTGACAGAATATAATTAAATATAAAAAAACTAAAAAGAATGATCCGTTTTGATTTGATAAATAAATGTCTTTCACATACAACGATAAAAATGAGTAACTCTTTTTGAATGGCAGTTCCAAAAAAACGCACTTCTATATCAAAAAAACGTATTCGTAGAAATATTTGGAAAAAAAGGGGATATTTTGCTGCAATAAAAGCTTTTTCTTTAGCGAAATCCATTTCCACCAGAAATTCAAAAAGTTTTTTTGTGCGACAAACAAGTAATAAAAATTTGGAATAATTTGGAGTAATATAAATTGTCATGGCTCGACTTCCAATTTTGAAAGATTAATAGGTTCCATTAACTAATGTATTTGTATGGAATTCCTTAAGAACGAGCTGCTATGGTGTATAGAAATTTTTATGTCTATTGGGTTTTAAGTATTCTTTTTTCATTTTAGTTTTTTTAATAGTACATTTTATTTTATTTGTGAGATAATTCTTTACCTATTAATGATAGTTAACTTTTCTTTCACAATAGAAAAATAGAAAAAAAATTCTATTGTGAAATGAAAAGTACAGTAAATTGTGATAGATATAGATATTGAAGCTCTTTTTTTTTATTATATGCCTAACTCAAAATAAAAATCGAATGAATCGGTTTGATAAATATTATTATAAATTCGAAATTATGTATTCTGTACATAACAAAAGATATTTTATTAACTCAAAAATATATGAGTTATATTAATTAATATTCTTTAATTAAATATAAATATTTATTTTTATATTCTTAATTTATATTCTTATTATAGTTTTATAGTTTTATAGTTAATGATACTAAGGTGCGGAGAACTAAACTATCGAATTTCATAGTAAAATAATTAGTATATAGTAAGTACATAAAAGTGGATTGTTAAGACAGGAACTTACAACGATACTAAACTAAGGCTTATTTTATTGAGGATTCAAATATGAATTTTAAGCAGCCTTCCTTTATTTAATTTATCAATTTGAATATTTCCTAAACTATATTGAATCCTTGAATCTCGACGATTCGACATGAATTGACTATTATTATTTCAAAGCAAGCCGCCATGGTGAAATCGGTAGACACGCTGCTCTTAGGAAGCAGTGCTAGAGCATCTCGGTTCGAGTCCGAGTGGCGGCATACTATAAAAAAAGAGACACGACAAATCCTAATAATATATAATATATTTAATTCCCGATTTCAATTCTGTAATGAAACCCCTTTTATTTATGTTTATGATATTTGTGACTTTAGAACATATATTAACTCATTTCTCTTTTTCGATTATTTCAATTGTGATTACAATTCTTTTGATGAACTTATTTGTTCACGAAATTATAGGATTGCATGATTCATCGGAAAAAGGGATGATAGCTACCTTTTTCTCTATAACAGGATTATTAGTGACCCGTTGGATTTCTTTGAAACATTTTCCCTTAAGTAATTTATACGAGTCATTAATCTTCCTTTCATGGAGTTTGTCCATTATTCATATGATTCCCAAGATGGGGAACCATAAAAATTATTTAAGCGCAATAACCGCGCCAAGTGCTATTTTTACCCAAGGTTTCGCCACATCAGGTCTTTCAACTGAAATACACCAATCGCCAATATTAGTACCTGCTCTACAATCTCAGTGGTTAATGATGCATGTAAGTATGATGTTATTGAGCTATGCATCTCTTTTATGTGGATCATTATTATCAGTCGCTTTTCTAGTTATTACATTTCGAAAAAACATCAATATTTTATATAAAAGCAATAATTTTTTAATTAAGTCATTTTTCTTTTACTGCTTGAATGACAGAAGAAATGTTTTTAAAGATACTTCTTTTCTTTCATTTCGAAATTATTACAAATATCAATTAACCCAGCGTTTGGATTATTGGAGTTATCGTGTTATTAGTTTAGGGTTTACTTTTTTAACCATAGGTATTCTTTCTGGAGCAGTATGGGCTAATGAGGCATGGGGGTCTTATTGGAATTGGGATCCCAAGGAAACTTGGGCATTTATTACTTGGACCATATTCGCCATTTATTTACATACTAGAACAAATCAAAGTTTGCAAGGCACGAATTCGGCACTTGTGTCTTCTATAGGATTTCTTATAATTTGGATATGCTATTTTGGAATAAATCTATTAGGAATAGGTCTACATAGTTATGGTTCGTTTGTATTACAAACGAATTGAATAAACTACTCGAGGAACACATAAGAACATCGTTCCACATATAACGAAGGTTCGTGCGAGTTTTTGAGAACCCTTATTTACAAAGGGTTCTCAAAAACTCGAAATACATATCATTACAATTCCAACTCACTTTTGTTTTTTACATTGTACAGGGAACTATTTGAAAATAGTAAAATGAAAGAATTATATATAAGACTTGACTTTCTGTCTCATTAATAAAAAAAACTATCTATGAAAATAATTAGATAGGATAGCTTGTACCTTGTCATCTGATAGCGAGAGAACAAAATCAGGATAAATACCAAGCCATATTACAGGTAAAAAGATACAGATCGAAACAAATAGTTCTCGTGGCCCAGAATCTATCAAATTTGAGTTTGGAACATTGAATAATTTGTACCCATAGAACATCTGACGTGACATAGATAATAAATAAAGAGGAGTTAATATCATTCCAATTGCCATTACAAATGTAATTAGTATTTTGGGCATTAAAAGATATTTTTGGCTGGTAATTATTCCAAAAAAGACTACCGATTCCGCAACAAAACCACTCATTCCCGGTAATGCAAGAGAGGCCATCGAGAAACTACTAAACATGGTAAATATTTTTGGCATTGGGATAGATATCCCACCCATTTCATCGAGATAAAGAAGACGTATTCTATCGCAACTCGTTCCTACTAAGAAAAAAAGTGCAGCACCAATAAATCCATGAGAGAGTATTTGTAAAATGGCTCCGTTGAGTCCTATGTCGGTTATAGAACTAATTCCTATAATTGTAAAACCCATGTGAGAAACAGAAGAATAGGCTATTCTTTTTTTTAAATTGCGTTGACCGAAAGAGATTGAAGCTGCATAGATTATTTGCATTGTTCCCATTATTACCAACCAGGGAGAAAATATAGAATGAGCATGCGGTAATAATTCCATATTGATCCGAATCAATCCATAGGCTCCCATTTTTAATAAGATTCCGGCTAGAAGCATACATGTACTGTAATGTGCTTCTCCATGGGTATCGGGTAACCATGTATGTAGGGGTATAATCGGCGATTTGACAGCATAAGCAATAAGAAAGCCAAAATATAATATTATTTCCAATGTCACAGGATAGGATTGGTTGGCTAATCTTTCAAAATCCAATGTTGGTCCGTTGGAACCATATAAACCCATACCTAGAACTCCTATTAAGAGAAAAATGGAACCCCCCGCAGTGTACAAAATAAACTTTGTAGCCGAGTATAGCCGTTTCTTTCCTCCCCACATGTATAAAAGTATGTAAACAGGAATTAATTCTAACTCCCACATGATAAAAAAAAGTAAAAGGTCTCGAGAAGAAAATGATCCTATTTGACCACTGTACATTGCTAACATTAGGAAATGGAACAATCGCGAATTTTTAGTAACTGGCCAAGCTGCTAAAGTAGCTAAAGTAGTGATAAATCCTGTCAGTAAAATGGGCCCTATGGAAAGTCCATCGATTCCCAATCTCCAGTGAAAATCAAAAATATTTATCCACCTTGAATCTTCCTCCAATTGGATTAATGTATCGTCCAATTGGAAATGATAACAGAATACATAGGTTGTTAGAAGGAGTTCAAGTAAGCATATACATATAGTATACCACCTAAATACCTTATTCCCCTTATGAGGAAAAAAAAAATTGAAGAACCCGCGAATATCGGCAAAATAACAAGTATTGTTAACCAAGGAAAATCACTCGTGATAAAGACAAGATACGAATTGACCAAAAAGCCCGTGCTCGATAAATTTTTTTCTCTTTCTCGAGCACGGGCTTTTGTCGGTAAAAAGGAATCAAATGATTCAAGTGGAGTTTTTTATAATGTATCAATAAGATAGACCCATGCTTCGAGTTGTTTCATGCCATAAATAAACACGGACACTCAAAAAATCTGTTGGACAAGCGGATTCGCATCTCTTACAACCTACACAGTCCTCGGTTCTTGGGGCGGAAGCAATTTGTTTAGCTTTACATCCATCCCAAGGTATCATTTCCAATACATCCGTGGGGCAAGCTCGTACACATTGAGTACACCCTATACACGTATCATAAATTTTTACTGAATGTGACATTGGATCTAAAAATTTCAGTTTTGAACATAAAGAATTTTCTATCTGGTAAAATCCGTAGTAAATGAGTCATATATTTATAGTGTGAACACCAGACGAATCAATGGTTTAGAAAAATCTTAAGAATCCATATTTTTTTAAATATGTTCATGAAAAAAGACCAAAGGACTTTGATTTTCGTTTCAACAACACGATAATACGAGTCACACAAGTTAATTCAAATTGTCCCAAAAAACATCTTGAATATTTTTTACTAGAAATACTAGAAATAATAATATATATATTATTATTTCTATGATAATTAGATATGATAATTATGATTAATTATTCAATAAATTCGATTGATTGATACGAATGGATTTTCTGTTACGATGGATCGACGAAACAATAGCTAGCCCAATCGCTGCTTCAGCGGCCGCAATAGCTATAATAAAGATAGAGAAAATATCTCCTTTTAATTGTCGAGTATCAAATATATCAGAAAATGTTACAAGATTTATATTAACCGAATTTAGTATAAGTTCAAGACACATAAGTGCTCTAACCATATTTCGGCTTGTGATTAGCCCGTATATACCGATAGAGAATAAATAGACACTTAAAAAAAGTACATGTTCGAACATCATTGACTAATTCCTCAACAATCTAGATTCATTTCAACATCAACAACAATTCAACCAATTGGGGGAAATGAAAAAAAAAAGAGGGTATTGGCATTCGATTTAACTACATAAAAACCTTAATTCCCTTTTTATTTAGAATTTCTAATTCTAATAATTTTGTGAATTATAAGTATTTATTTTATTATTGACGCGCCATAGTAATTGCACCTATCAAAGAAACTAAGAGAATTATAGAAATAAATTCAAATGGAAGATAAAAATCTGTTGATAAATGAATTCCAATTTGTTGAACTCCACTTATAAGGTCCTGTTCAACAATCTGGTTTGATCTTGTAGTCCAAATAATTCCGTACCAGGACGTATCTGGGATAGTAGTAATTAGTGAAAAAAAAATACTTGTACAAACCAGTGAAGTAACCCCATCCCCGACAGTCCAAAGATGGGAATCGTTGGAATATTCTGAACCATTCATGAACATAACAGCAAATATAATTAAGACATTTATGGCTCCTACATAAATAAGGAGTTGCGCGGCAGCTACAAAATAGGAGTTCAATGGAATATAGACTAAGGATATACAAATAAGAACCCATCCCAATGAAAAGGCAGAATAAATTGGATTGGTAAGTAATACTACCCCCAAACCTCCTAATATAAGAAATGATCCCAGAAATACCACAAGTATATCATGTATTGGTCCAGGTAAATCCATTATATATAAAAAAGAAAAATAAATCGAAATATTTCATGACCTTACTAAATGGTCCAGAAAAGGGGATTAGCCTATTTTTTTTTTATCTGAAAGAAAAAAGGAAAAGAATAGTTGGGATTTTATATTTCGAAATCATAACAAAAAAATATATATTCTATTCTTAATTTAAATATGTAGTTTTTGACTAATTAAAATAAGAGAAGCTTGGATCCTATATATCAATCTTACTAATTTGTAATCGTTCTTGAATCAAGGGGTTTTTCTTTGTTTATTTTGATTTGAGTTGAATTCATAACTGTTTGAATTGTGTAATCTTCAATTACTGAGATTGGTAACCGACCTAAAGCAATTTGATTATAATTTAATTCATGACGATCATAAGTAGAAAGTTCATATTCTTCAGTCATTGATAAACAGTTTGTTGGACAATACTCAACACAGTTACCACAAAATATACAGACCCCAAAATCAATACTGTAATTAAGCAATTGTTTCTTTTTAATATCTCTTTCAAATCTCCAATCAACAACAGGTAGATCTATGGGACATACACGAACACACACTTCACAAGCAATACATTTATCAAATTCAAAATGGATTCGCCCACGAAAACGCTCTGATGTAATCGACTTTTCATAAGGATATTGAATAGTTACAGGTAAACGATTTGTATGGGATAAGGTAATTATGAAACTTTGACCAATATATCGTGCAGCTCGTATTGTTTGTTGACCATAATTTATGAAACCGGTCACCATAGGGAACATATTGTAAATATCCATGACTAAATTAATGTTTTTTCTCTTGTTTGAGATAGTTATGAATCGAGAATATCATTATCCTATTCTATATATTCAATATTTAGAATTTAGAGCGAAATAAGTTGAGAAGAAGTTGTCAGTAATAGATTACCTAGAGAAATCGGTAAAAGAAATTTCCATCCAAGATTTAATAATCGGTCCATTCTCATCCTAGGTAAAGTCCATCTTGTTGTGATAGAAATGAAGAGAAACAAATAAGCTTTAGCTAATGTAATAAATATACTAATTGTTATTCCAAATACTTCAGTAATTTTATTTATTCCGAAAAGTTCTGGAATGGATAAACTCCACCCGCCTAAGTAAAGCACTGTTGTAAATAATGAAGAAACTAATAAATTTAGGTAAGAGGCAAGGTAAAATAAACCATATTTGATACCGGAATATTCGGTTTGATAACCCGCTACTAATTCCTCTTCTGCTTCGGGTAAATCAAAGGGCAATCTCTCACATTCTGCTAGAGAAGAAATAAGAAAAACAATAAACCCTATGGGCTGACGCCACAGATTCCATCCCCAAAAACCGTATTTTGACTGCGCTTCAACTATATCAACTGTACTTGAACTATTAGATAATCATAGTCGATAATAACATCACTGTTCGAATCGCTATTCCAAAACCGTACATGAGACCTCGGCTTCATACGGCTCCTCTATGGCCACAAATAAATGTAAGTAAGGGCTCGGCACGTTCGGTATTATCGCCACTTTGGATGATAAATGAAATAAATATACATCGGGGAGTCCCGCAAATTAGACCAATGGAATTCCGTCTGCTAGAGAAAAACAAGGCGCTTCTGAATTGATCTCATCCATTATCATTTTCATTTTTCTTTGTTTGGTAATAACTTTATCTTTGAATAAAATACTTATTATATCAATCAATATAAAGAATTAGACATTTAGTTAGTTCGAAAAAATTAATAATAAGAATTCTAAATATGTAATACAGATGGCAAAACAAATAAAAAAAATCTTTTATTATTTTCATCCCTTTTTCTCATTTTACTATATCCATTTACTTTGTTCCTGTTCTTCTTTCTCAGTCATAGGAGGGTTCTCTAAAAAAAAAATAAAGGATTAATTCGTTTTTGATAGTCATTTATTTATTCAGTGAATAAGAGCATACTCTAGATCGGAATCGTGGGGAAGTACTGCCTCATCATTTCTACTAACTTAAAGCCCTCTTTGATTCGTTTTATCCAAAAATGGATACAAAAATACCACTTTTTTATATCTTACATTATCTCTATTACTAATCTTTTGTGTACCTTGGTGTTTCTAACCGCCCACTGATTTTTAATTGATCCCCGATATAATAAGATATACAAGACAGTAGTAGAAAACCCATACAGTTGATCTTTTGTACCCGCTTCAAGATATGATGACTATTCAAAGAATATCAATATCTTGGGGTAAACAGTTTAAACTGTTTATGTTTACTTAGACTTTATTCTTGTACATAGGGAATGAGATTTTTTCTTCTCACTGCAAATTGCGAAGCAGTTTTTTTTACTCAGATGACTATCTGATTTCACTCATCGAACCTAATCTAATAATGAATCAAAAAATGAAAATATTTATTCAATATATTGAACCCCTTTTTATAAATAAAAGGGGAAAGTAAAGGTTCATGTTCCAACGAATCGCACGTAGAGATATTGATAACACACATAGAGTTAATGGTATTTCATAACTAATAGATTGAGCAGCAGCTCGCAGACCACCCGAAAAAGAATATTTATTATTCGATCCATATCCTGACATAAGAAGTCCAATAGGGGCAATACTTGAAATGGCGATCCATAAAAAAACACCTATACTGAGATCGGCTAAAACAAGTCGATAGCCAAAAGGAATTACTAAATAACTTAGTAGAATTGATATGACCGCTATAGATGGTCCGACACTAAACAAACGGGTATCTCCTCTAGATGGGAGGAGGTCCTCTTTAAAAAGTAGTTTTGCCCCGTCTGCTAGAGCTTGCAGAATTCCTAATGGACCGGCGTATTCAGGACCAATACGTTGTTGTATTGCTGCGGATATTTCTCTTTCTAACCACACAATTACTAGTACTCCCATTGTGATTCCCAATATAAGAGTTAAAATGGGAACAAAGACCCATATGAGTCCATAGACTTCTTTTAAGGATTCCAATCTAGAAAAAGAACTAATAGCTTGTACTTCTATCGTATCAATTATCATTTCAACGATCAACTTCTCCCATAATAATATCTATACTACCTAGTATCGTCATGATATCAGCCAATTTCATTCTTTTAACCAGTTGAGGAAGAATTTGCAAATTGATAAAACCGGGTGGACGAATTTTCCATCTCCAAGGAAACGCACTATTATCCCCTATCAAATAAATTCCTAATTCTCCTTTTGGGGCTTCTACTCTCACATAAAGCTCTTGTTTTGACAATTCAAAATTTGGCGAAAGTTTTTTAGTAAGAAATCTATATTCAAAATTATTCCATTGGGAACTCTTTGCTCTATTAAAGCGTCGGACTTCTAAATTCTCATAGGGTCCTCCAGGAATCCCTTCTAAAGCCTGTTGAATTATTTTTATGGATTCCCTCATTTCGCCGATTCTTACTAAATAGCGAGCTAGTGAATCTCCTTCTTTTTGCCATTGGACTTCCCAATTGAATTTATTATAACACTCATAAGGATCCACTTTACGAAGATCCCATGGGATTCCAGAAGCTCGTAACATTGGTCCTGATAAGCCCCAATTTATTGCTTCCTCTCCACCAATAATGCCCACTCCTTCAACCCGTTCCAAAAAAATGGGATTTCGTGTAATAAGTTTTTGATATTCAACAATTCCTGTTAAAGAATAATCACAGAAATCTAAACATTTATCTATCCATCCATGCGGTAGATCAGCAGCGACCCCCCCGATACGGAAATAATTATGCATCATTCGCATACCTGTGGCGGCTTCGAATAGATCATATAGCAATTCTCTCTCTCTTAAAATATAGAAAAAGGGAGTCTGTGCACCGATATCTGCCATAAAAGGACCCAGCCATAACAAATGAGAAGCTATACGACTAAGTTCTAGCATAATTACTCTAATATAACTAGCTCTTTTAGGTACTTGAACACTTTCCAATCGTTCTGGTGCATTTACCGTTATTGCTTCTGTGAACATAGTAGCTAAATAATCCCACCGTGTTACATAAGGCAAATATTGTATAATTGTTCGATTTTCCGCTATTTTTTCCATTCCTCTGTGTAAATAGCCCAATATGGGTTCACAGTCAATAACATCTTCACCATCGAGAGTAACGATCAGTCGAAGAACTCCGTGCATTGATGGGTGGTGAGGACCCATATTAACTATCATGAGATCCTTTCTTGTAGCCGGTACAGCCATATCTTTTCTTCCTTAATTCATTATTCCATTTCATTCATTTCTCAAAACAAGGTTCATGAAAATGAAAAATCTAATAATTAATAAAAAAATTCAAACCAATCTTCAAATTAACGAGTTTTTGACTTCCGGATATTCAACTGACCAATTAATTTCTTATAACGTACTCCATTTTTCTTTGACAAATAATTCAACAGCCGTTGACGTTTTCCCAGAATTATTCGTAGACCCCTTTGCGATAAAAAATCTTTTTTATGTAATTCCAAATGTAAAGTAAGTCTCCGTATCTTATTGGTGAAATTGCAAACTTGAAATTCAACAGACCCACAGTTTTCTTCTTTTTCTTTTTGTTGAATAACCGAAATGAATGAATTTTTGATCATAAAAAATAAAAAACTTTTTTTTTTCTTTTTTCGTGGATTTTATCGATCAGGAAAAATAATAATGATTATATTAATCATTTGAATCTCGTACATACAAAAAAATTGTATTTATTAATGATTTATATTTTTTGTTCTATAATTACTATTATTTTTTTTTCTAATTTTTATTATTATTTCTCTTTCTATCTATTCGAAATCAAAAATTTCGAATAAATAGAAAGAGATAATCTATTTATGCATTCATGAAAGATAATACCCTTTTTAGGGAAAAAGGGATTCCGTCGATTTCTTCCTAAATACTAAATAAAATTATTTATTCAAATTGGTATCATGATAAGGATATATCATTCTTTACGGTTTTCATCTACCAAATATGTCATGCGATACGATATTACGATATATAGTATTTATAGTAAAAAAAAAATGTACTATTAACTTATTATGAATTAACTAATTCATAATCTTGGATACATATGTATCCTTGATACACTGAAATGACTGCTGTTATCGGTATCAAACCAATAACGATTCATACAAGCTAAATCTTCTAATCGACAATTGGGCCAAAGAAACAATTTTAATTTCATTAATTTATTTGCGTCTGTATTAAGATGTTTTTCCTCATTCAAAAATTGTCCGCCCCTTTTTATGTTGTTTTGATTGCAAAATTTTCTATCTCTATCTACAACATCCCAACGCTGGAAATTGAAACAAATTCTAATTCTTAACTCTCTACGGCGTCTGGGAGATATAATATTTTCAGGAACAAGGAAATCATAATGATTTTTATTTCTATTCACAAGCATATTGCTCTGTCGTACAATGATTCCATCAAAATTCTTTTTATCATTATCATATCCCCCCTTTATGCATTTTTCATTAGTGTGGTGCTTATTCTTTTCGACCAATGAGATACTTATAGTTTGATATGTAATAAATTGAACATCTCTTTTCATAGAGAGACGGATTGGTTCGATAATCAATATTCCTTTTTTTATCCATTCTTTAATAGTTAGATCTTTTTGAAGTATCATTATATCCAGATGCATCTCGCCACGTTGAATTGAGGATATAGCAATTTCCTCTGAATCCATCAGTCTAAGTAGGAGACAATATATCTTGATATTATCGAACATTCTTTTATTAAGGGAGTCATCCCATCTTAATTGAAACATAAAATTATTTTTCAGTAATAAATTCAGCTCCACTTCTTCTTTACTCGGAGGGGGTGGGTTCCTTTTACTCTTTTTAATGTTTGATTTTGGGTTATTTTCTTTAATATATTTTTTTTTTTGTTTTCGTAGATCTGATACAAGATCCGTTTGAACCTGTTGTTCGTTTTTTTTTTTGTTGAAATTTGTTAATTCAAGATATTCTTTTTTCTTTTTATTAGATAGTATGAGAAGTCTTTTTTTTACGTGGAGTTTGTCATTTTTATGAGTATTTTCATAGAAATAAAAATCAAAAATAAGTAATTTGATTGGTATGATCCATGGTTTAATCTTATAAGTATCAAAAAATAACACAAATTCTGGAAAAAACCAAGATTCTAGTTTTGGTTTTGATATGGTATGATATACTCTTTTTTGATTCAGACCTATCCAATCAAAAATCTTTCTTTTTTGATTGGACGAATTTTTTTCGAATATTTTATTTGTTTTAATTGTCACATTTTTTTGAATCTTGGTATCGATCCGCGTACGTGTATTTGTACGGGTCTTAATGTCGATATTTTTATTTTTTCTTAGAAAAAGATCAAGAATTTGACAATCAAAATATTTTCTATCCAGATTTTTATCCATACCAATGATATATCCTTTTTCTATATAATCATTAATAGTTAGACTTAATAATTTATAAAATGATTCGGGTTTAAGTGTATTGAAAATACATGGAATTTTTTTGTCCTTAATTCTTTGTAATATTGATCCATAACTAGGGAAATCCCTACTGTTCCCATGATTTATATAATCATATGATAAAAGATCATATGTGTAGTGTTTTTTCCATTTTTCTTTTTGACTCATTGATGAATCTATTGTATAGTAATTTTCTTTTCCATAAGAAATTAATTCGTCTTTTTCTTTTTTATAGAAATTCAATTTAATCGAGTTGTTATTTTGAATCGTACGATGTTGATTTACTCTATTTCGCCATTTTTCTGGTACTAAATGAGACCACTTGGTATGAGAAAAATTGTATTGATAATGTCCGCCTAACCAATCTTTCCATTTATTCATTGCAGGCTTATGAATTTTTTGATGCTTTTCTTTGGAATCAAATATTCCTTGGATTGTACAAAAATCTTTGATTATATACCTAATAAAAGGATAGGTGTTGTTATATTGAAGTACGAATCTCAAGTTATATTTGTTAAGTAATTTGGTTTGTGATAATTTGTAAAATACATATGCTTGAGACAAAAAAGATAAGTCACAATAAATATTTGAATTATTATTACTTATTTTTATATTTTTAGAAATGGAAAACGACTTTTTTACAGTTGAAATAAAGTTCATTTTATTTTTCTTTTTTATTTCTTCATTATTTGTTTCATCGTTAGAATTTAAAATGGATTTATTAATCGTTTTTGTTGATTCATCAAATAAAAATTGTGTATTAATCCGAGGAATCTTAATGGTACAAAATAAAACATCTATGTATATTTTTTCAATCAATAATTTCATAAAATAATGTGATTTACGCATTAATCGTATATTTTTTCTTTTCAATATTTCCCAAACAGCCTTCTTTAATTTCGATTTTTTTTTATTATCACAAGTTATAATTTTTCTTTTTTTTTCTTTTGTGATTTCTTCTATTTGAGTTCTAATTGTTATTGTCTTACTAGCGAGATCTTTTATTTTTGTTTCTAGGAATGAATAATTTTCATTTGTCGAATTTGTGGATTGAATTTGAATGATCGATTCGCGGATGATCTTATTATTCGTTTGAGAATCTTTTCTGTTTTCATTCGGTTCATATACTTTCGCCCCCTTTTGTTTAAATAGTAAAGAAATGCGGTTTAATTTCTTTATTATTAAGGTTATAACTAGAACTTTTTTCATTACCCATCTTGTTGTTTTTTTTTTTGAAACTTTTAGAACTTGAAGAAATTGAATTTTTCTTTTTTTTTTTTCAAGCTCTTTATAAACAGGGTCAAAAAAAGAAGGGCGTTCCCGGGGAGAACCGAAGGGAAGTTCTGCCTCCTTTCCCCAGACCGTTAAAAAACAAAAATTTTCTTTATTTTTTTCTTTTTTCTGCCTTTTATCTATATGATAAGATCGCATCTTAGATGTTCGCCAAGGTTTCAGACAGAAGGGAAATAGAATTTGGATCTGAATACCGTCGGTTAACCCATCTTGGGGAAATTCTGTTTCGGATAATTGAACACCATTATAAGTACAAAAAACATGTACTTCTCTATTCCATTCTTTCAAATCCTCGTACCACTCGGGGAATTGAAATAATAATATACGACCCATATTTTTAGCTATTATCAATGAGGGTAATATAATGTATTTTCTAAGAAAGGATTGGGTTACTAATATAGAACCTCTTATTATTTGAGAAAATATAAAAGCATCCCAGGCTTCTGACCGGTTTATCCGCTCATTTTCTTCTTTTTCGTCGTTTGTTTTTTCCTCTTCTTTTGTCTCGTCCTTCTCAACAGAAGAAATTTGAAATTCTGGATTTTCTCTTCCCCTATTTCTAAAAATGAAATTCATCATATCAGAGATATGAGAAGAAAAAAAAAATGATTTTTTGTCTATTCGATCCAAAAAAAGCGGAGAATGCACATTTACTTGAAACATTTCCCAAATAACCGTTTTACGCCTTTGAGCACGCATGGATCCTTTGATTAAACTCCGATCAAAGTCGGATTGTTGTGCGTAACGTATCAAAGTCACTTCTTCATTACTAGTAATAGTATTATTAGTACTAATGCTAGAATCAGCGCTTTGATCTTTATCAGTATAAATTACCGTGGGTTTGCCTTTTCTTGAACGAATATCTGGATCCACTAACGACTTTTCTTCTTCTTCCTCTTCTTCTTCCAAATCCTCATCCTCTTCTTCAAAATCTAAATCCTCAATCAATTTATATGACCATCGAGAAACCCTTTTTCTGATTTTTTT